ATTACCTTGACACCAAAGAAGAGTTCGACCCAATGCTTTATTTCTGTCCTAGTTGATCCTGATTCGACATTAGAAGTATATTGATTGTTCCCCAATAACCGAATACTTTTGTCTGTAAATACTGCATATTTGATTCCATCCATAAATCCATTTTCTTCCCTATGAGTTCCAGTATCGATAAGAATTCTATTTCTTACTGTTCATATGTTATGGTATGAATATACCATACCAATTCGTTATGTATGGATGATGAGATTTCATTGATACAGAGCCAATTCCAATAGACGTATTGAACGTTCCCGTTGGCGTGCATCCAGCAGGAATTGAACCTACGAATTTGCCAATTATGAGTTGGGCGCTTTAACCATTCAGCCATGGATGCGTAACGGGGATCGTCGTACATCGTGAATAACCAAATTCCAATTGAAATGAAATCCTTAGGAGGAATCAATGAAGCAGGAAGCAGTGAAACGACATCCATTAAAATCCTGGATCTTCGAATTGAGAGAGATATTGAGAGAGATCAAGAATTCTCACTATTTCTTAGATTCATGGACAAAATTCGATTCCGTGGGATCTTTCACTCACATTTTTTTCCACCAAGAACGTTTTATGAAACTCTTTGACCCCCGAATTTGGAGTATCCTACTTTCACGCGATTCACAGGGTTCAACAAACAATCGATATTTCACGATCAAAGGTGTAGTAGTACTGCTTGCAGTAGCGGTCCTTATATATCGTAATCGTATTAACAATCGAAATAGGGTCGAAAGAAAAAATCTCTATTTGATGGGGCTTCTTCCTATACCTATGAATTCCATTGGACCCAGAAATGATACATTGGAAGAATCTTTTGGGTCTTCCAATATCAATAGGTTGATTGTTTCGCTCCTGTATCTTCCAAAATGGAAAAAGATCTCTGAGAGTTGTTTCATGGATCCCAAAGAGAGTACTTTGGTTCTCCCAATAACTAAAAAGTGTATCATGCCTGAATCTAACTGGGGTTCGCGGTGGTGGAGGAACCGGATCGGAAAAAAGAGGGATTCTAGTTGTAAGATATCTAATGAAACCGTAGCTGGAATTGAGATCTCATTCAAAGAGAAAGATATCAAATATCTGGAGTCTCCTTTTGTATCCTATACGGATGATCCGATCCGCAAGGACCATGATTGGGAATTGTTTGATCGTCTTTCTCCGAGGAAGAAGCGAAACATAATTAACTTGAATTCGGGACAGCTATTCGAAATCTTAGTGAAACACTGGATTTGTTATCTCATGTCTGCTTTTCGTGAAAAAAGACCGATTGAAGTGGAGGGCTTCTTCAAACAACAAGGAGCTGGGTCAACTATTCAATCAAATGATATTGAGCATGTTTCCCATCTCCTCTCGAGAAACAAGTGGGGTATTTCTTTGCAAAATTGTGCTCAATTTCATATGTGGCAATTTCGCCAAGATCTCTTCGTTAGTTGGGGGAAGAATCCGCACGAATCGGATTTTTTGAGGAATGTATCGTCAAATATGCAATATGATGATTCCACAAGATCCATTTTCGTTCAAATAACGGATTCTAGCCAATTGAAAGGATCTTCTGATCAATCCAGAGATCATTTTGATTCCATTAGTAATGAGGATTCGGAATATCACACACAGACATTGATCAATCAAAGAGAGATTCAACAACTAAAAGAAAGATCGATTCTTTGGGATCCTTCCTTTCTTCAAACGGAACGAACAGAGATAGAATCAGACCGATTCCCGAAATGCCTTTCTGAGGATTCCTCAATGTCCCGGCTATTCACGGAACGTGAGAAGCAGATGAATAATCATCTGCTTCCGGAAGAAATCGAAGAATTTCTTGGGAATCCTACAAGATCAATTCGTTCTTTTTTCTCTGACAGGTGGTCAGAACTTCATCTGGGTTCGAATCCTACGGAGGGGTCCACTAGAGATCAGAAATTGTTGAAGAAACAACAAGATTTTTCTTTTGTCCCTTCCAGGAGATCGGAAAATAAAGAAATGGTTGATATATTCAAGATAATTACGTATTTACAAAATACCGCATCAATTCATCCTATTTTATCAGATCCGGGATGTAATATGGTTCCGAAGGATGAACCGGACAGTTCCAATAAGATTTCATTCTTGAACCAAAATTCATTTTTTGATTTATTTCATCTATTCCATGACCGGAACAGGGGAGGATACACGTTGCACCACGATTTTAAATCAGAAGAGAGATTTCAAGAAATGGCAGATCTATTAACTCTATCAATAACCGAGCCGGATCTGGTGTATCATAAGGGATTTGCCTTTTCTATTGATTCCTACAGATTGGATCCAAAAAAATTCTTGAATGAGGTATTCAACTCCAGGGATGAATCGAAAAAGAAATCTTTATTGGTTCTACCTCCTATTTTTTATGAAGAGAATGAATCTTTTTATCGAAGGATCAGAAAAAAATGGGTCCGGATCTCCTGCGGGAATGCTTTGGAAGATCCAA